TGGATAAAGAAAAACCGTTTCAACATCAAAAACAACAAAAACTAGAGCAAACATATAGTAACGGATTCGGAATTGTAACCAAGCATCGCCCATGGGTTCTATACCCGATTCATAGCTAGAAAGCTTCTCCGTCCCTTCACGAGTTGGGGCCAACCCCCCGGAAATTCGAAATGCCAAAACAGGAATACCACTTGATATTATTAAAAATGCCCAAAAAATATCATATTCGTGAAGCAGAAACATAGATGCACTCCTCGGCAGGTAGAAAATATACCGGATTAGTCAATTCGAATTAGAATTGTGAATTTATCCGTAACGGCTTCCTCGAAATACCTCTGAATTTAGGTCGAACCACCTAGTTTTTTGCTATTAGGTCATGTCTTGCTTCACGATTCATTAATTGAGTGGAATCCTATTTACACTTACTTCAATTCTATCTCGATATAGTATAGACATCTCATGTTCTTTCGTTTTTTATAGAAAGAAAAAGACTTTTCCGGGTTCACCTCGCCTCAGATTCTTTCTAACCTAAAGAAAACGAATTCAAATCAAAGAATATTCCTTTAATGAAAGCAAATGATATTGGGATATTCTTGTCATTCATCTTGAATAAGAGGATTCTTGCTTCTATTCATTTTAGATATGGAAATAGAATGCATTAATTAAAAATTCAATTAATTCGATTCGCTCTCCTTGTCCTCGACTTAATGGATGTGATTCAATGCATTGAACGAACCCTTCCTTACAGATAACAAAACAACTCATAAGTTCCTCTCAAAAAATGACAGACTTTGGGCCTGTACTACCTCACCTGTACCCCCCCCCAAAAAAACACAAAAAATAAAATAAAATGAGAGCCAAAAGTCTTGAAAAAAAAATTATTCCAAATCCCCTCCTGATTTTTAGTACTGAAAATTAGTCCGAAATGACTGGAAATCCTTGAGTAAAGAAAAACCACCTATTAACACTGGAAATACACGGCAAAAGCAGGGGGGGTCGATTTAGCACCGGGCCAGTCTAGGCCAAGTTTCAATAGACGAGAGTCAGTTAGAATGATAGGTAATTGGGTATTGACCGATCAGGTATTTTTTTGATTTGAGCATTTTTTCATTCTTATTCTCCCTTTTCTTAGCTTTCTAATTGAGCTCGATGGAATGGGCTCATCGTTTTGATTTGATTCCTTGGTTTCCAATTTTCTATTGAGAGTTTGGCCCTTGGCGAATTGACACGAAGCCGTTTTTGGAATACTATATAAGTAAGAGTGGCACATCAGCCGCACCTAATCAACCAGCTCAAGTGTCTACTACCATCTAACAAATCAAATCCCCAATGGATTTCAATTCTACGCGTAATTGGCGGTACGCCTGAGGGAAAATGAAATAACTCTCTACTACAAACATTGTTCGATTGAGGAAACGGAATTCGAACGATCTAGTAATTCAGTAATGAAGTCTTTATTGGTTTGATTTGGTAGTTGCAACTTGCCTCTCGCGCGACTGCCTGTTGACATAAGGGATATTGATACGGTAATCTAATTAATAGAATAATCAGTCTGGCGAATCGAAACGAACCTCAGAATCGAATAACGGATAGCCAGACCTCTCTTTTGATTCCTATTCATAGGAGGACATATATGAAACATTTATTCTGGATACGCGTCCTTATGACTCTTTGCGCTTGGGGAGGATTTCGCCTTTGGGGCTTCTTTTCCTCGCCAACACGCCCTACTTCTAGTGGGACTCGTGTATTCTTGGAGGAAAAACCCAAGAATGGTGAACCCCATGAGAATTCCGATCAAAGAGAATAACCTGATCGAATATCAGGAGTCCAACTCGCGGATTAGTGAAATCGAAGATCTCATGATGAGGTAAGTCGTCTCATCGAGGCGAGATTCGATGTCATGCGAAGTCGCGGGGTCGGTCAACTAGAGATCGAAAGTCATCCTGACTACGAGGTGCTCGAACATCAGTTCCGCGAAACCGCGACGGCAGAGATTGATAGGCTACTCCTGATATTCTCGATCATTATCCTCAAATCAGACTGAGACATACGGAAAACCGAGCATCATCCTCCCATTTGGAGGAATCGGCTTCCCTCTTGTCCTCGGACGAACTCCTCGATGTGGAACCGTGAGCTTGAGAGTCAATTGGAATGATAGACAATTGGGTATTGACCAGTCATCTATCTCATCTCAAGTGTCTATCGTTGAATTCCCCAATGGATTTCAATTCTACGCGTAATCGGCGGTCCGCCTGAGGGAAAATGAAATAACTCTCTACTAAAACTAAAAACATTGTTCGATTGAAGATCCGGAATTCGAACGATCGAGTAATTCAGTAATGAAGTCATTATTGGTTTGATTTGGTAGTTGCAACTTCCCTCTGGCGCGATTTTCTGTTGCCATTAAGGGATATTGATAGAGTATATATATATACTAGAAGAATAGAAACTTACTACTTAAGGGGGGATTCAAATGAAAAAATCATTGTTCACTTTACTGAAACTAGTTGTCCTGGGTGTGGCTCTGCCCCTGTGCACTTGGAGGGGCTCGCGTCTTTTGGGCAGTTTCTCTTCCCAAAAACCAAGCCACAGCCCCACTTCGACTAGGACTTCTTTATGCAACGAAAAAATAGCAGGAACTACGGACTCTGATAAAAAAGCCCTCCTCGAGGAGGTACAAGAAAAGGAATCTCAGGACCTCTTTCGGATTGCCGAAGAGGACAAGGCAACGATCGTGAATGAAAATGGGGTCGACAATACGCAATATCGGGACTGCAACTGGGCCCAATGTTGGATTGACGAACTCAACGATCTCATCGAGGGCAGCGATAAGGTAAGTCGACTTATCGAGGCGAGAGTGGATGCCATGCGGCGTGGGGGGATCGGACAAGCTCACCTGGAGAGCTACTGTTATAATGCGCTCGAAGGCGAACGTCATTTCCGGGAAACCGCAATGGCGGAGATTGATCACATACTCCTCGATATTGTAACGAAATATCCAGAGATCGAAATGACACATATAGAAAACCGAGCATCATCTATGGCAAACCGAGCATCATCCTCCAATTTGGGGGAATCGGTTTCCCTCTTGTGCTCGGACGAACTATTCGACTTGCAACGAAGGCACACGCGCTCAATAAAAAAAGCACGGGCTGAGAGTGCGAAGCGTGCGCTACATGAGCGGCGTATTATGAAGCGGTTCCTCGCAAGCTCCTCAAGAGCTCCGAGGATTCCGGAGAGTAGGACGACTACTCCGGACAGTGCTTCGAATTCCGGAAATCTGCGGATTTCGTCTGGAACGGAAGACTCCGACTCCGGCCCGGACTAAGACTCAATTTGGATGGACTATAAATCACTCCACTTTTTCTGGCACTCTATTATCTACTTATACTAGATAATAGATATACTTATTATAAGAGATCTTTCTAACAGGTAAAAATGGAAACTCGAGGTATTCCTTCTATGACAACTTTCAACTTACCCTCTCTTTTTGTACCTTTAGTGGGCCTAGTAGTTCCGGCAATTGCAATGGCGTCTTTATCTCTTCATCTTCAAAAGAACAAGATTCTCTAGATCCGATAGAAGCAAATCCCATCGAGGTCTTTCAAGACCTTCACTTGATCATAATATAGATTCTTGAAATTGGGTACAAGACACGGCTTTCTCCGAACACATACATAAGATCTCTGTCTTATGTATGTGGAACCGTCATCCTGTGGATAAAGGTATTCATTTCATTTTCAGTAGAGTGAGTTTTCATTTCAAATTGATCCGCAGATGTATGAAACCGAAACGGAAGCTACCTATATGTATGTAGATATACATAGTGAGATCCGATGAAGCGGATGCTTTTTTCGATCTTATCTAATCAATTGGATGAATGACTGCTAAAGGTTCACATAATAATCGTGCTAGTTGATGAGAGTTACTTTTGGAACAAAAAAAGGAAAGTAAAAATTCATTTGGGTTATTCTCTCAATTCCAATAAAAAGAAACTGGATCTAGTATGAACTGGCGATCAGAACGTATATGGATAAAACTTATAGCGGGGTCTCGAAAAACCAGTAATTTCTGCTGGGCCTGTATCCTTCTTTTAGGGGCATTAGGATTCTTATTGGTTGGAACTTCTAGTTATCTTGGTCGGAATCTGATATCCTTATTTCCATCTCAGCAAATTTTTTTTTTTCCACAAGGGCTCGTGATGTCTTTCTATGGGATCGCAGGTCTTTTCATTAGCACCTATTTGTGGTGCACCATTTCGTGGAATGTAGGTAGTGGTTATGATCGATTCGATAGAAAAGAAGGAATAGTGTCTATTTTTCGTTGGGGATTTCCTGGAAAAAATCGTCGTATCCTCCTTCGATTCCTTATGAGAGATGTCCAGTCGATTAGAATCGAGGTGAAAGAAGGTCTTTTTCCTCGTTGTGTCCTTTATATGGAAATTAGAGGACAGGGCGCCGTTCCTTTGACTCAGAGTGAGGAGAATTTGACTCCAAGAGAAATGGAACAAAAAGCTGCAGAATTGGCCTATTTCTTGCGTGTACCGATTGAAGTATTGTGAAATGAACTCCACATTGGAAAAGGCACTCAGAAATCCTCTTTGTTTCGATTTTATTTTATTTATTGTCACTGAAGCTTGTTCAGAACGCTCATTCGAGCAAAAGGAAATGTATGTATATTCTAGGGAACAACCAGAAAACAAAGTCGTTTTTGTCCACCAAAACAAAACGATTTTCTATCTGTATGGAAACGCAATTCTTTCCTACTAATTATTAACAAGCAAGCAACAAATCGAATCTACCACTAATAAGTCTAGATTCATCAAATGTATCAGAACATTGCAGAATCCATAATTCATCTTTTTGGTTTCGATATTTGGGATTGATAGATTCCATACTGAAACTGAACTGATGACTTATATTCAATGACCTCTCTTTTCTTTTGTCACTTGGTGTTTCTTTTCCCTTCTTTTGTTTTGCTCCCGGATTCTCAAATGAGTGGATCGTTTATAACTAGCATTTTTCTCTGGTTTTTCCACTCGTTTTTGATTTCATCATCACATCCATATTTTTTATAAATTTCCCTCAACTATTCCAGGCTAAGCATAGCCAGCGAAACTTTTCGAAATAATGGATCTAAGCTAAGGGTTTTCTTTTGTCTCGAAGTCCGAATAGTATAGTATTCATGACTTGAGGTGGTTCTTTCGGGAATTCATCGAAAGGATGCAATTGCTTCAAATTTGACCAATTGAAATACCCGGAAACAATCTTTTTTTATTTCTTCATTCCATTTCGACGCGGAACCTCATCCTATTTCTAGATTCAAGGACAAACATAAAAAAAGGGGGGGCAAATTCCTAAGTTAGGTATAGGTTTGATACCTTGTTATAGAACTGATATTTCATAGAAATAGCAGATTGGATAGATTCGACGAATGGGGTGGTTTCATTAGCAATTCCCAGATTTAAAAGAAAATGCCACAAAAAAAAGCATTCACTAACCTCCCATATCTTGCATCTATAGTTTTTTTGCCCTGGTGGATCGATCTCTTAGTCCAAAAAAGTCTGGAATCTTGGGTTACAAATTGGTGGAATACGAAACAATCCGAAACTTTCTTGAATAATATTCAAGAAAAGAATGTTCTAGAAAAATTCATAGAATTAGAGGAACTATTCCTTTTGGACGAAATGATAAAGGAGTACCCGGAGACACATGTAGAAAATCTTCGTATAGGAATCCACAAAGAAATGATACAATTGGTCAAAATGGATAATGAGAATCATATCCATAGCATATTACATTTCGCAACAAATATAATATGTTTCGCTATTCTAAGCGGCTATTCGATTCTGGGTAATGAAGAACTTGTCATTCTAAATTTTTGGGTTCAGGAATTCCTCTATAACTTAAGCGACACAATCAAAGCCTTTTCTATTATTTTATTAACTGATTTATGTATCGGATTCCACTCGCCCCATGGATGGGAACTCATGATTGGCTCTGTCTCCAAAGATTTTGGATTTGATCATAACGATCAAATTCTAGCGATTCTTGTTTCCACTTTCCCAGTCATTCTAGATACAATTTTGAAATATTGGATCTTCCATTATTTAAATAGCGTATCTCCGTCACTTGTAGTGATTTATCATTCAATGAATGACTAAGGAACGATACACGGATATTAACTCAATTAGAATGTTTGTTACTTCTTCCAGAAACAAACCATTCAAAATCTTACTAACTTTTTTCTATTTCTACCCACCTAGGGAAATCCTCCTGTATTACAGTAAAATGATTCCAGTACAATAACAATAACAGAATCAGAGATAGGGAACTATACTAGCAACCTACCTAATCTATTGTAGAAATTTTCGTGCTCAATGATTGGACCATGCAAAATAGAAATACCTTTTCTTGGATAAAGGAACAGATGACTCGATCGATTTCTCTATCTATCATGATATATGTAATAACTCAGACATCTACTTCATATGCATATCCCATTTTTGCGCAGCAGGGCTATGAAAATCCACGAGAAGCTACTGGGCGTATTGTATGTGCCAATTGCCATTTAGCTAATAAGCCCGTAGATGTTGAGGTTCCACAAGCGGTCCTTCCCGATACTGTATTTGAGGCAGTTGTTAGAATACCTTATGATATGCAACTGAAACAAGTTCTTGCTAATGGGAAAAAGGGGTCTTTGAATGTGGGAGCTGTTCTTATTCTACCTGAGGGATTCGAATTAGCTCCCCTCGATCGTATTTCTCCCGAGATGAAAGAAAAGATGGGCAATCTGTCTTTTCAGAGTTATCGCCCCACTAAAAAAAATATTCTTGTGATAGGTCCTGTTCCTGGTCAAAAATATAGTGAAATCACCTTTCCTATCCTTTCCCCCAACCCCACGACTAAAAAAGATGTTCACTTCTTAAAATATCCTATATATGTAGGCGGGAACAGGGGAAGAGGTCAGATTTATCCCGATGGGAGCAAGAGTAACAATACAGTCTATAATGCTACAGCTGGAGGTATACTAAGCAAAATCATACGTAAAGAAAAGGGAGGATATGAAATAACCATAGTGGATGCATCGGATGGACACCAAGAGGTTGATATTATACCTCCAGGACTAGAACTTCTTGTTTCTGAAGCTGAATCCGTCAAGCTTGATCAACCATTAACAAGTAATCCGAATGTAGGTGGGTTTGGTCAGGGAGACGCAGAAATAGTACTGCAAGACTCATCCCGTGTCCAAGGCCTTTTGTTCTTCTTGGCATCCGTTATTCTGGCACAAATCTTTTTGGTTCTTAAAAAGAAACAGTTTGAGAAGGTTCAATTGTCCCAAATGAATTTTTAGAGTCACAATATAAAGTTCGTAAATAGAGCCAAATTCTTGTTGATCGATGCAATTCGTGTATGGTAAAAAAGAAAAAAGAGAAGCCTTTTTCTTTTTTTTACTATTTTTCTTAGAGATGCCGGGCAGTACTTGTATTCCCCTGCTAGA